TCTGTGTGGTGTAATTATAAGAAATTCTTTGGTTGTTATTTACTTGCAATGGTGATCCATAAATAATATATGAGTCCGTCTTCCTTTCATAATTAATAGATTTATATGATAAAAGGTCATATCTATAGTATTTTTGAAAATTCTCGTTTTTATTTGGGTTTGGTAATGAATATACTTCAAAAGCGTTTTGTTTTTTGTAATGAAGTAATCGGTCTTTTGAATCCCATTTTGTTAAATTTTTTTTTTGAGTTATACGGCCTTGATTGATTGTATTTCGCCATTTTTGTGGTATTAATCCAGACCATCTAATCTGAGATAAATTGTATTGATAATGGCCTCTTAACCAGTTTTTCCATTGATTCGTTCCATAACTTGGAAATTTCGTATGCTCTAATTCGGAATGAAATATTCCTTGTGTTCCAAAAGAATCCTTTATTGCAGTCTTAAGAAAAAAAGAAGTTCCATGATATTCAAGAACAGATCTTAACTTATATAAATTAATAACTCGGGTTTGGGATAATTTGTAAAATACATATGCTTGCGACAAGGAGGATAAGTCAAAAAAAAGATGTGAATTTTTCTTACTATTCCTAATATTATAAAGTGACTTTTTTATAGTCGAAATAAAGTGAATTGTATTTTGATTTGTTTTATTAATTGTTTCTTGGTTTGTTTCATTATTGTAAATGTATTTATATTTTTGAATAATTTTTTTTGTTGATTCAAGAACAAGTCGTGTATACGTTCTGGCAATATTAATGATATATAGAAAGATATCTATGTATATTTTTTCAATAAAAATTTTTAGAAAAACCTGTAATTTCCAGATTAATCGAGTATTTCTTCTTTTTAATATTTGCCAAATATCTTTTGGCGATTCTACATTATAACTTCTTTTATTAGGACTACTCTTTATTCCTGGAGTTCCTTTTTTTTTTTCTTTTGTAATACTATTTATTTTCTTTCTGATTGTGCTTGTTCTATCAGTTATATTTTTAATTTTTTTTTCTCTCGGTGAATAATTATCTGTAGATCGAATTTTATTAAACGAGTTATGAATTGTCTGATTGCTGATTATAGAACCTTTTTCTTGGTTAGTTTCACCGGATTCATATACTTCTTTCAATCTAAATAGAGTTGGATTTACTTTTGAGAGCTCTTTTTTTATTCTTTTTAGAAACAGAAATAAAACGTTTTTGATAAACCCCCTTTTTGTTTCTTTTGAACCTTGTAGAAAATGTTTTGTTCTTCTTATTAAGACTCTTAGAGCTAGAAAATCCTTAAAAATGGGCTCAAAAAAGGAAGTTCTTTTTCGGGGAGAACCAAAAGGAAGGTCAGTTTCCATTCCACTAGCCGTTAAAAAACAAGAATCATCTTTTTTTTGCTCTTTTTTTAGATCTCTATAAGAGGGCCGCAACTTAGGCTTAGATCTGTACCAAGGTTTCAAACAGAAGGGAAATAGTATTTTTATCTGAATACCTTCTGTTAACCAATTTGCGGGAAGTTCTGTTTCTGATAATTGAACACCGTTATAGGTACATTTAATATGCTTTTCTCTCTTCCATTCATGGAAATCCTCAGACCACTCAGGGGGTTGGAATAATAAGATACGCCCAATATTTTTAACTATTATCAATGAAGGTAATATAATATATTTTCTAAGCATCGATTGAATTATTAATAGCAAACTTCTTGTTGTTTTCGAAAATGGAACGAGATCCCAGATTTCCGGCAGTTCTATCCGCACTTTTTCCTTTATGTTGTTCTCCTCTTGTTTCTCTCTTCTTTTTGTCTGTTCTTCTGTATAATCTTTTAATTCTGCCCCTTTACCCATCCAATTTCTAAAGATAAGTTTCATCAGTTCGGAGATATCAAAAGAAAAAAGGGGGGATTTTTTTCTTCTGTTCAAAAAAAGCGGGGAGTGCGCATTTGCTTCAAACAGTTTCCAAATAATAGTTTTACGCCTTTGAGTACGCATAGAACCTTTGATTATGTTTCGACGAAAATCCGATTCTTGCAAATATTCTATCGTATATATCAGGTCTATTTTATCACGATTTTTAGAATTCCATTTGTTATCAGTAAAAACTACTATATCGTCAATTTTTCTTGAACGAATCTGATGGCCCACCCGTACGCCTTCTTGAATTACGCCCGTCTGTTGTTCCAACTCGGTAATAAATTTGTCTGACCATCGAGGGACTTTTTTACTTATTTCTTTTATTCCAAAAGATTTTTGTTTTATTTTGTGACCATTAGCGATAGTTATAATTGCATTTAACAAAAATTTTAGAAGTTTTGCTTCGTTTTCTGAAAATAAGGAAGGGCCCTTCAAATTTAAACCCGATCTTGATTCTCTATCAAATTTACTGATTAAAGTAAATAAATGACTAATTTCTGTTGAAAATCTTTTTTTTTTATCAAATGGATCTATTTTCTGTTTAAACTCTTGGTAATCGGTATCAGGAAGAAGGAGATTATGAATCTTATTTATTTCCAT